GAAGTCCAGTTCAGCGTCACAAACTTTTTTTCACACCAGAGGTCTCTTAACAATATTTATAGAGCGAAAAAAAAAAAACAAGATTCTTTTTTCCTTAGTTTATTTGATCAAATAAAAAAGCAACTTTGGGATTGCTGAATCACAGACAAATCACAGACAAAAAAATATAATAAATATATAAAGCAACGGAGCCATCATAGTATTTTTGAATTCCTCCGAAAGGAAGGGTGGTAAGTTGATCATTTACCTATCGGGGTCTGATCGATCCTATTTTTTTCTTTCTTTGATGGAAGGTAAGGGTCAATTTTATTGTAGAGCCGTATGCAATGCATAAAAGATGCCCGTACGGTTGTTCGATTCTATCGTTTTTTCTTGTTATTCTTTTATCTTTCTTTTATCTTCCCCTCATCATGCGAAATAGAGAAACCTTTTATTATCTTATATCATCAGGGTAATGATCCATCAACCTGCTGGTTCTTTTTCTGAAGTAGCAACGGGAGAATTCATCCTGGAAGTGGGAGAACTGCTGAAACTACGTGAAACCCTGACAAGGGTTTATGTACAAAGAACGGGCAAACCCTTATGGGTTGTATCCGAAGACATGGAAAGAGATGTTTTTATGTCAGCAACAGAGGCCCAAGCTTATGGAATTGTTGATCTTGTAGCTGTTGAATGACAATAGCCTGGATTTCGCGTCAATTCGTGATTTGAAATTACTCCTGCCGAGTTTAATATTCTATGACTTTTATTTACTATTCTATGGAATAAAAGTAATTCATAATCATCCGGTTAGGATCGATCTAAACCAGCCCATTATGTATATGATTCAACATGCCAACTATTAAACAACTTATTAGAAATACAAGACAGCCAATTAGAAATGTCACAAAATCCCCCGCGCTTCGGGGATGCCCTCAGCGTCGAGGAACATGTACTAGGGTGTATGTGCGACTCGTTCAGATCATGAACTAGAACAAAGGAAAGAGAACAATGTTCGAATATCAATGATCAAATAGGATAGAACGGAAAAACGAACTACATTTCCTATCTAAAAATAAGAAAATGGATCATATCCCTTTTATTGTGTATGAAATTTATGGTTTCTATTGGTGTAAATCCACTCACCTCAATTCAAGATGAGAAGCAATTCTCCATTGGTAGCAAATGGTTATCCATTAAGCGGAGGAAATATTAGTTAACATAGACCCCTCTTGCAAGAACGGACTAACAGGGTCAGCTACCCAGCCAACCTTCATAATTAAATACCGTTACTGTATAGGTAGAGCTCGTTGTGAAAGACCTATTACTGGATAATTCATGGGTAGAGCCGAAGAATGTGAACTATACAAGTTAGCAATAACATTGATTAAATGAAGTAAAGGCTCCGGTGTATAGAGAAGACCTCACCGTTTAAGAAGGAACCATAGAAACGATGAAATCCACTATTTCTTTATCATTGCTATTTTTTTTTTAATACCTAGTATAGTACAAGTTCGTATTTCGAGGTGAAATGCCTAGAAAAAATAAAAAATCGTGGTTGGGAAGGTTATAGTAGCCAAAGCCATTGGAATTTTTAGTTTATACATTGGAAAAATCCGTTTTGTTATTAATATACTAGTAAAGGGGCAAAAGAATAACTGAAAGAAAGGAAATCTATTAGTTATTCGTTAAAGTTTCATTTATTCAATGACCAGAATTAGACGGGGATATATCGCTCGGAGACGTAGAACAAAAATTCGTTTATTTGCATCAAGCTTTCGGGGGGCTCATTCAAGACTTACTCGAACTATTACTCAACAAAAAATAAGAGCTTTGGTTTCGGCTCATCGGGATAGGGATAGGCAAAAAATAAATTTTCGTCGTTTGTGGATCACTCGAATAAATGCAGCAATTCGTGAAAGGGGGGTATGCTATAGTTATAGTAGATTAATAAACGATCTGTACAAGAGACAGTTGCTTCTTAATCGTAAAATACTTGCACAAATAGCTATATCAAATAGGAATTGTCTTTATATGATTTCCAATGAGATCATAAAAGAAGTAGGTTGGAAGGAATCCACCGGTTAAACGGAGTTGCCCGGAGAATGAACTCCGGGAAGGTCGAATAAAAATGAATAGAATATGATAAAATATGAGAAAGTAGTCAAAATAAATATGAATCAACACGTTCAATAAAAAGATTGCTTCTTCCCAGATTATTATTTTTTTCTTACGACACGAGAATTAAATCCGGATTCTTGTATTTTTCCAACAAAATAGAAATCCGCGTTTGAGTTCGAATGGGAAGTTGAATTCAAGTGAAGAAAGAGTAAACCTATCTTTTTCTGGCTCTAAGACTAGAAGTTCTAGTGGTCGACTCGGTTCTTTCAAATTGTTTCTCATTATTAAGAAAAGGTAACAAAGATAAAATACGAGCTTGTTTTATAGCAATAGTAATTAATCGTTGTTGTTTCAAGGTCAATCTATTCACTCGTCTAGATAATATTTTTCCCTGTTCACT